TTACAGTTCATAATAAAGAAATTTTTCTGCAGTATTCCATCTATTCTATAGTTCCTTACCGCGCGAATTTACAATTCTTTGGTCGTCGAGATTCATGAGTAATCCGGATTCATATTTAAGGATAGATATTACCTCTCTTTTTCTCCTTTCAAAAAATAAGAATAAAAATGATTGAAGTTTTTCTCTTTGGAATCGTCTTAGGTCTAATTCCTATTACATTGGCTGGGTTATTCGTAACTGCATATTTACAGTATAGACGCGGTGATCAGTTGGACCTTTGATTTATTAAGATCGATTTTGTTGATTGACCTCGCCTTTTCTTTAACTTTAATCTGGCAAAAGTCAAATTCAGAATCTGTTCAATTAATTATTGCCATGTAATTTTGACCTAACAAAACAAGAAAGGAATCACGCTCTGTAGGATTTGAACCTACGACATCGGGTTTTGGAGACCCGCGTTCTACCGAACTGAACTAAGAGCGCTCTCTTACAAAAAAAACGACTGTAAGGAAAGGGATTCTTTTTCTAGCTCTAATACATCTTGTATGCGTCTACGTCTACTACCCTTATAGAGTATGATCCAAATAGTATGATAGTATGATATAATGTAAAGGCTATCTATGTCCAATTTTGAATCGATCTCAATGAATCTCTCGTTACTGTTCAGAGTAGAGGAAATAAGTAGGGATGACAGGATTTGAACCTGTGACATTTTGTACCCAAAACAAACGCGCTACCAAGCTGCGCTACACCCCTTTCAATTAATTTACAGTGTTATTGTAGAGAATCCCTGTTTTGTTTTCCACATCTTTCTCTTTCTTTCGTACATTGATAAAGAGAACTTGAAAGAAATTATTTTTCTTTTTCTCTTAGGGAGTCCATGTTCAAATACAAAAATACAGGCTGTTCTTAGTTACATATACATCTGATCATATCAGCACTTTGCTTATGTATTACAATAAAGAAGGAGGATTTTAAATGCGAGATCTAAAAACATATCTCTCCGTGGCACCAGTACTAAGTACTTTATGGTTTGGATCTTTAGCAGGTATATTGATAGAAATTAATCGTTTTTTCCCCGATGCATTAACATTCCCTTTTTTTTCATTCTAATTCGAGTCATTTTATTGGTCTAGTTATTGGCAGAGGAAGGGGTAAAGAAGATTAGAGATAGAATTCAATATCTGGGACTCGTACTTCCCCCCTCCCTACTCTATTGTATTGTTTGTTTTATATTGTATTGTTTGTTTTATTATTTTCTTTTTTAGATTTAGTATTATATTAGAATATGTATTATATTGTTTATTATTTGAGGGCTTTCTATTATTAGATGTTAGTTATTATTCGAAATGTTAGTTATTTAGTAGAAAGAATTCGAATAAGTTATAAAAGAGAAACAATAAGAAGGCATTCCGCCTCCGTAAAAGTAGGAACTCGACTAAGGCGCTTAAATAAGTGGTGCCGAAGATGGAAATATGGCTAGGATAACAGTATAAAGATACTCATGAAATGAAATACTCCACTTCAATTCGAAATCTAAAGAGAACTGCCTAGACTAGTTATAAACCTTTTGTATTATTGGAATTGTACTACTTAATTAGTATTATATTGTTACTAATATATTGATTGCATGATTGCAACGAAATCTCTCATAATTGGATTTAAAGCTGGCAACTCCCATCTTTTTACTTCCATTTAGATCGAAAAATCGAACAGTTAAATGAATAGAAAAAAAGGAGGTTCATGGCGAGGGGGAAAGATATCCGAGTAAGGGTTATTTTGGAATGCACTGGGTGTGTTGAAAAGGGTATTCGTGTTGATAAAAAATCAAGAGGCATTTCCAGATATATTACTCAAAAAAATAGACACAATACACCCGGTCGATTGGAATTGAGAAAATTCTGTCCCTATTGTTACAAACATAGGATTCACGGAGAAATAAAGAAGTAGATCGAATCAATCACCCGTGTGTCACTTTTTCAAGGAACCTGAAACACGATATATTAAATATATGTTAACTATGTTATAATTAATAACAATAACATATAAAAATAGAATATATAGATAGAATCTCTAAAAAAAAAAGAAAGAAAACATGCATAAATTCAAGCGACTCCTTCATAAATCCAAGCGATCCTTTCGTAGGCGTTTGCCCCCGATCAAATCGGGGGATCGAATTGATTATCGAAACATGAGTTTAATTAGTCGATTTATTAGTGAACAAGGAAAAATATTATCTAGACGGGTGAATCGATTGACCTTAAAACAACAACGGTTAATTACTATTGCTATCAAGCAAGCTCGTATTTTATCTTTGTTACCTTTTCTTAATAATGAAAAACAATTTGAACGAGGTGGTGAGTCGACTGCTAGAACTGCCGGGCTTAGAACCCGCAATAAAATGAATAGGCTTACTCTTCAATAGAATCAAACTTCCAATCCGAACTCAAATTAAGAAAAAGAGTGAATTGAGTATGGTAAAAAAAAAGAATCAATCTTTTTTTTATTGAACGTGTTTGCTCATTGTAACGACTTTATCATATTGTATAATACAAATTTCTACTCTACCTTCCCGGAGTTTCTTATTCAGGTACTTCTATGATTAAAGATTCAAGTATTTTTAGCGATTCTTTCCAATAACACTATTTTATTATTTCATTGGAAATCATATAAAGACAGTTTCTGTTTAATATAGCTATCTGGGCAAGTATTTTACGATTAAGAAGCACCCGTCTCTTATACAAATTATATATTAATCCACTATAACTAGAGGATACCCCTCTCCCGCGAATTACTGCATTTATCCGAGTGATCCACAAATGACGAAAATCCCTCTTTTGCCTATCTCTATCCCGATGAGCCGAAACCAAAGCTCGTATTTTCTGTTGAGTAATAGTTCGAGTAAGTCTTGAATGAGCCCCGCGAAAGCTTGAGGCAAATAAACGCATTTTTGTTCTACGGTTTCTAGCTATATACCCTCGTCTAATTCTGGTCATTGAATAAATGGAATAAATGAAACTCTGAGGAATAACTGATTGATTTCCTTTCTTTCAGTTTTTCCTTTTCTAGCTTATATAATTAACAAAACGGGTTTCCCAATGTATAAAGTAAAAACTCCAACGGCTTTTGCTACGATAACCTTCCTAACCACGAGTTTTTTAGGAGGCATTGATCAAATGCCCCGAAAAGAGTCAATATAAATGGATATGGATAAAGAAATTGTGGGTTCCATCGTTTATATGGTTATTTTCAAAACGGTAAGGTCCTCTCTATACACCGGAGCCCTTTTTTTGATTCTTCGTTTTTTTGTTAACTTGTACAGTTCACATTCTTTGGCTCTACCCATGGAATTCTCTAGTACTAGACCTTTCACAAGGTGATCCACCTTTAATACAGTAACGGTATTTAATTATTTTGTTGGGTTAGCTTGACCCTCTTAGTCCGTTCTTGCAAAAGTCTAAGGCTGATATTTCTGCTTAAAAAAGAAAAAAGAAATTCCCTGGATAATAAGTTGCTACGAATTGGTTAATTCTTTTCATCTTAAATTGAAAAATAGAGGGAGTGGTCGTGTTTGTCCCAACGAAAACCATCAATTTTGTGCACAATAAACAATAAATACAATAACAAGATTTTTCTTGTTTTTTTAGAGAAGAGAATGGATGTAGGAACCCCAATCTATCCTAGTCATTGATACTGTATCGATCACTGAGACTGGAATTCTTTTCTTTTGTCCCAGTCCAGGATCTGAACGCGTCGCACATACACCCGAGTACATGTTCCTCGGCGCTGAGGACATCCCCTAAGAGCGGGGGATTTCGTTACATTTTTTATTGGCTGTCTTGTATTCCTAATAAGTTGTTTAAGGGTTGGCATGCTGAAGGGTTTAATGGTCTATGGTCTATAGAATTAATATGGTTTAGATTGATCCTAACCGGATGATTATGAATTCTTTGAATCTATTTTTCTTTACTTATATTCAATTGAGTAAATAAAAAAGAAAAAACTATCTAAAAACTATTTCATATTAATGAAACATTGCAAATCATAATTTATGTGGACTCTTTGCTATTTTTCAACCGCTACAAGATCAACAATTCCATGAGCTTGGGCTTCTGGTGCTGACATAAAAACATCCCTTTCCATGTCTTCGGATACGACCCATAAAGGTTTTCCCGTTCTTTGTACATAAACTCTTGTGATGGTTTCGCGTAGTTTCAGCAGTTCTTCCGCTTCCAGGACAAATTCTCCCGTTTGTGCCTCATAAAAAGCACTAGAAGGTTGATGGATCATTACCCTGATGATATAGCATAATCAATTTTAAATTAAAAGAAAAGGTTATTCGATTTTTCATCATTAAGGCGCGAGAATTTAAAAAGAAATAAAATAGAATTGATCAACCGTACGGGCAGGGTTTTTGCATACGGCTCTATAAAAAAATTGACTTTTACCTTCCAACAAACCACCAAAGAAAAAGGAAAAATATCGAGTTTATCATCAGATCCAGATTGGTAAATAATCTAATAATTACCTAATTGACCCTCCTTTTTTTTGTTTTTGAGGAGTTCAAAAATAATATGACGGCTCCGTTGCTTTATACCTTATATATTATTTAAAAAATTTTTATTTGTGATTCAGCAATCCCAAAGTTTCTTTTTTTTTCAAATAAAACAAATCCAATTAGAAAAAATCATCGAATCTTGTTTTTTCTATTCTTTTCTAACATAGCCAAAACAGCCTGTTGGTGTGAAAAAAAAAAGGGTTTGTGACACTGAAAAGGGCTTCCAATTCCAATAAATAATATCAAATCGGGACTACCTTTTTTCATACTACTCTTTCGACACAGAATTGAATGTTTTTGTAATAGTTTTTGAAAAAAGAATACAATTTTTTGATATCGAATTCGAAGTGCCATGCTATTATTACTTAAAAATATTTCATATAGCGAAGGCATAGTTTTTTTTCTCTCAAAAAAAAACTCAATGGCGCCAAGCGTGAGGGAATGCTAAACGTTTGGTAATTTTTCCTCCGACCAGGATAAAAGATCCCATTGAAGCGGCTAATCCCAGGCATATTGTCTGTACATCCGGTCGCACAAATTGCATAGTATCATAAATCGCTATTCCAGGTATTACCCATCCACCAGGAGAGTTGATAAACAAATAAAGATCTTTGGTATCACTCTCCATACTCAGATAGACTAGAAGAGCTATGAGTTGATTCGAGATATCGTTATCAACTACTTGGCCTAAAAAAAGTAATCTTTCTCGATAAAGTCGGTTGATTAGGATAAACCTCAATCCTGTAGGAGCCGTACATGCACCTTTTGATGCATACGGTTCAACAAAAATAAATTAAGAATCAATGTGTAGATCCTAGTTCTTTTTGTTTTTTATATTTTTATAAGAGGCTCTTTCTAATTTTCTATTCTCACGAAGAAACTTTTTATTTCATTTTTCAAGAAATTTTGGCCTGTTTACCAAACAATTTACTAAACTTATCGAACTAACTTCTCCTTGATGTATTGTTTCATCGAGATCCAATCTAAATCACGATGGGATTCTCTTGTTCCTGAATGGGTTTCTTCAATTCTTTTAGGTTTATGCTGCTCTACTCCGAGTAAAGATCCGCCCGATTTTGATTTGCACATATAGAACAAATGCTCCCACTACCGCGTCTTTTTGCGAAAACTTCGTTTTTTTCCTATTTATTTCATGTCTTCCGTCAACTCTTTTACGTACTAATCATATTATTCAAGTAATTCTGATTAACAGGCGGAGATTACTTGAATGTAATAAAAAATAAAAAAATAATACATATGATACAAGTAGGAATCCTAGATTATTATCAATGGGTTTTTTCTAAACGGAGCCTGGATACCTCATTTTATTAGTTCAAACAAACCAACCATAAATTGGATTCTAATTGATAATATTAATTTGGATGTCGCCCAACAATTAAAATTTTTTCTTTCATTGCACTTCACGCTCCAAATTTTGGATGATTCAATCAATATTTTTTGGGCGAAGCGAAAGGATTTCTCAATCGGGGGAGAGAATGGGGAAATACCATATGACCCACTATATCTGACAAGTCGCACTATACGTCAACCCAGGATGCATCGTTTTCCCCGGGATTTCGAAAAGGTACTCTTGGAACACCAATAGGCATTAAATGAAAGAAAAAATATTAAAGTACTATATCTTACTTTGATGTGGAAGCGTAATAATGCGTTTATTTCTTTTAATAATTTCGTCTTTTATCCCATTTTATCCAGATATTTGATATCCATATATTATATTGGATAAATAAATTCAAGGAAGACAGAATGAAGAAAAGAAAGGAGATTTCTTACGAATAGGTACTTTCGAATAATAAACGAATATGTATAGATTCGACCGCCTATAAAGGGTATAAACCCCCCATTGCGTATTGATACTTATCGGGTATAAAATAGATTTGCTTCTCTTTGTTCATATGACCCTACCTAATTGTTTCATTATTACTACTAAAATAAAAGCCTTGAACAAAGATTAATACTTTCTCTCAGCTAATGCACTGAAAATGAGAGGTCCATGGCATAGTTTTCCAGTGCAATAAAGTTACATAGTGTGATTTTTCGTTGATAAAGAGGTATTTCCATGGGTTTGCCTTGGTATCGTGTTCATACCGTCGTATTGAATGATCCCGGTCGTTTGCTAGCTGTCCATATAATGCATACAGCTTTAGTTGCCGGTTGGGCTGGTTCGATGGCTCTATATGAATTAGCAGTTTTTGATCCCTCTGACCCTGTTCTCGACCCAATGTGGAGACAAGGTATGTTCGTTATACCCTTTATGACTCGGTTAGGAATAACCAATTCATGGGGTGGTTGGACTATTACAGGTGGGACTGTAACGAATCCGGGTATTTGGAGTTACGAAGGTGTGGCTGGGGCACATATTATGTTTTCTGGCTTGTGCTTCTTGGCTGCTATTTGGCATTGGGTATATTGGGATCTAGCAATATTTACTGATGAACGTACAGGAAAACCCTCTTTGGATTTGCCCAAGATCTTCGGAATTCATTTATTTCTTTCAGGGGTAGCTTGCTTTGGGTTTGGCGCATTTCATGTAACAGGGTTGTATGGTCCTGGAATATGGGTGTCCGATCCTTATGGGCTAACCGGAAAAGTCCAATCTGTAAATCCGGCGTGGGGTGTGGAAGGTTTTGATCCTTTTGTTCCGGGAGGAATAGCCTCTCATCATATTGCAGCAGGGACATTGGGCATATTAGCGGGACTTTTTCATCTTAGTGTCCGTCCGCCACAACGTCTATACAAAGGATTGCGTATGGGAAATATCGAAACTGTCCTTTCTAGTAGTATCGCTGCTGTCTTTTTTGCAGCTTTTGTTGTTGCTGGAACTATGTGGTATGGTTCCGCAACTACTCCCATTGAATTATTTGGTCCCACTCGTTATCAATGGGATCAGGGATACTTCCAGCAAGAAATATATCGAAGAGTTGGTGCTGGGCTATCCGAGAATCAAAGTTTATCCGAAGCTTGGTCTAAAATTCCGGAAAAACTGGCTTTTTACGATTACATTGGAAATAATCCGGCAAAAGGGGGGTTATTCAGGGCGGGCTCAATGGATAACGGGGATGGGATAGCTGTTGGGTGGTTGGGGCATCCTATCTTTAGAGATAAAGAAGGGCGTGAACTTTTTGTACGTCGTATGCCTACCTTTTTTGAAACATTTCCAGTGGTTTTGGTAGACGGAGACGGGATTGTTAGAGCCGATGTTCCTTTTCGAAGGGCAGAATCGAAGTATAGTGTTGAGCAAGTAGGTGTAACTGTTGAGTTCTATGGTGGCGAACTCAATGGCGTCAGTTATAGTGATCCCACTACTGTTAAAAAATATGCAAGGCGTGCTCAATTGGGTGAAATCTTTGAATTAGACCGTGCGACTTTGAAATCCGATGGTGTTTTTCGTAGTAGTCCAAGAGGTTGGTTTACTTTTGGCCATGCTTCGTTTGCTCTTCTCTTCTTCTTTGGACACATTTGGCATGGTGCTAGAACCTTATTCAGAGATGTTTTTGCTGGTATTGATCCAGATTTGGATGCTCAAGTGGAATTTGGAGCATTCCAAAAACTTGGGGATCCAACTACAAGAAGACAAGTAGTTTGATACAATATTGCTCCGTTACTTTTCGCTTCCACTTTTTGACATAGGGCACCGGGGATTTTTTGATCGGAATTGCCGACTTGTCTTTGATTCTTGCTCCTTCTTTATTTTATCCAGGATAGGACTCCAAATAAACAGGTATGAAAGCTATAATTGTAAACCACAATCAAATCTATGGAAGCATTGGTTTATACATTCCTCTTAGTCTCAACTCTAGGAATCATCTTTTTCGCCATCTTTTTTCGAGAACCACCTAAAGTTCCAACTAAAAAGATTAAATGATTTTTCATTTTCTAAATTGAAGTAATGAGCCTCCCGATATTGGAGGCTCGTTACTTCAAACTTCAACTAGTCCCCGTGTTCCTCGAATGGATCTCTTAGTTGTTGAGAGGGTTGCCCAAAAGCAGTATATAAGGCATACCCCGTAAAACTTACAAGTAAACCAGATAGAAAGATGGCGACTAGGGTTGCTGTTTCCATTATTATAAAATTTCAAAACCACAATGGATCATGGATCTATGATATAAGATTATTTATTTACAACGAAATTGTATACAAAGTCAACAGATCTCAATGAATACAAAATAGGAGTTATGGCTACACAAAGCGTTGAGGGTAGTTCTAGATCTCGTCCAAAACGAACTGGTGTAGGGGGGTTATTGAAACCATTGAATTCGGAATATGGTAAAGTAGCTCCTGGATGGGGAACTACTCCATTGATGGGAGTCGCAATGGCTTTATTTGCGATATTTCTATCTATTATTTTAGAGATTTATAATTCCTCTGTTTTACTAGAAGGAATTTCAATGAATTAGATTTATCAGAATAACTAAGTCCTAAGCTTTGCTTTTCACTCTAAAGCAAAAGGTTTTAGGTTTGTATTTTGGGTCTATTTTGGTAGTTCGACCGCGAAATTTCTTTGTTTCTGTATTTCCGTAATATGAGTGTGTGACTTGTTAAAATAGATCCTATTGATAGTACAGAGAATAGGTCTGTCATCTTCATAAAGGCGATTTTCCTCGTCAGATATTCATTCGAATATTTGGAGCACGAACTATATGAAATAGATTACGAAGTATTAGAACTATGATTCATACTTAATATTCAGACCTCGTGGCCGGGCTACAAATTTTCAAAGAGTTTGAAAGATTTTTATTCTTTCAAACTCCCGTTCATGCTTAGTTTGATACAGGGCAAACCCCTTTTTTCTTTTTAATCATTCTATCCATTCCTATTCATTGAATAAGCGAGGGTACAAGGGTTCTTACTCAGAGAATCCTTGGACTTAATTTGAAGGTCATCGCCATTCTAGTATGAATCTGAGGTTTCAGTAGGTTCATGCGGTCTTAACAAGAGAATTCCTATCAATAATCAATAATAAAAAAGAAAGTAAATCCGCATTCCAAAGCAATCAAAAAATAAGAAATCTTAAAGAAGGTAAATAGAAGATTCAAGAGGCCTGTAATGATCAACATCAAGACGAATGAGCCGACTTGATATTTTAGCATTATAACCAAAAAGGAAAGTTTTCGGATTTTTTATTTGCATTCTTTTGTATCTTCTGATAAGATTGAATCATTAGGATTAAGAAGTTTCAAACTTTGAACTCTACTATATTTTTCACTTTACTATATACAATACACATATCCGTTTCCACCAGTATTTTGGTCTTTCTTTGTGTTTGAGCTGTACGAGATGAAAGTCTCATCTACGGTTCTTGGAGGGGGATCCCTCTTCTCTTGGGTTACCTATCTCAATAAAGTCTATGATTGGTTCGAAGAACGTCTTGAGATTCAGGCGATTGCAGATGATATAACTAGTAAATATGTTCCTCCTCA